TAACTCCTACCACTTCGGATACTGAGGTTTCTGGACTTGAAAAAAAAAATCTGGGACGTATCACGCAAATAATTGGTCCGGTACTCGATGTAGTTTTTTCACCAGGGAAGATGCCTTATATTTACAACGCTCTGATAGTTCAAGGTCGAGATACTGTTGGCCAAGAAATTAACGTAACTTGTGAAGTACAGCAATTATTAGGAAATAATAGAATTAGAGCTGTAGCTATGAGTGCTACAGATGGTCTAAAGAGAGGAATGGGTGTGATTGACACGGGAGCTCCCCTAAGTGTTCCAGTCGGCGGAGCAACCCTAGGTCGGATTTTCAACGTGCTTGGAGAGCCTATTGATAATTTAGGTCCTGTAGATACTCGCACAACATCTCCTATTCATAGATCCGCGCCTGCCTTTATACAGTTAGATACAAAATTATCTATTTTTGAAACAGGAATTAAAGTAGTAGATCTTTTAGCTCCTTATCGCCGTGGCGGAAAAATAGGACTTTTCGGTGGAGCTGGGGTAGGTAAAACAGTACTGATTATGGAATTGATCAATAACATTGCCAAAGCTCATGGAGGTGTATCCGTATTTGGCGGAGTAGGTGAGCGTACTCGTGAGGGAAATGATCTTTATATGGAAATGAAACAATCCGGAGTAATTAATGAAAAAAATATTGCGGAATCAAAAGTAGCTCTAGTCTACGGGCAAATGAATGAACCGCCCGGAGCTCGTATGAGAGTTGGTTTAACTGCCCTAACTATGGCGGAATATTTCCGAGATGTCAATGAACAGGACGTCCTTCTATTTGTCGACAATATCTTCCGTTTTGTCCAAGCCGGATCCGAAGTATCTGCCCTATTGGGCCGAATGCCCTCCGCTGTGGGTTATCAACCGACCCTGGGTACTGAAATGGGTACTTTACAAGAACGAATTACTTCTACCAAAGAAGGGTCTATAACTTCTATTCAAGCAGTTTATGTACCTGCAGACGATTTGACCGATCCTGCTCCTGCCACGACATTTGCACATTTGGATGCTACTACTGTACTATCAAGAGGATTAGCTTCCAAAGGTATCTATCCAGCAGTCGATCCTTTAGATTCAACGTCAACCATGCTCCAACCTCGGATCGTTGGTGAAGAACATTATGAAACTGCGCAAAGGGTTAAACAAACGTTACAACGTTACAAAGAACTTCAGGACATTATCGCCATTCTTGGGTTGGACGAATTATCCGAAGAGGATCGTTTAACCGTAGCAAGAGCACGAAAAATCGAACGTTTCTTATCCCAACCTTTTTTCGTAGCAGAAGTATTTACAGGTTCCCCAGGGAAATATGTTGGTCTAGCAGAAACAATTAGAGGGTTTAAATTGATTCTTTCTGGAGAATTAGATAGTCTTCCTGAACAAGCCTTTTATTTGGTGGGTAATATCGATGAAGCTACCGCGAAGGCTGCGAACTATTAAATGGAGAACAAATTCAAGAAATGACTTTAAATCTTTGTGTACTGACCCCCAATCGAACTGTTTGGGATTCAGAAGTGAAGGAAATTATTTTATCTACTAATAGTGGACAAATTGGGGTATTAAAAAATCATGCGCCTATTGCCACAGCTTTAGATATAGGTATTTTGAGAATACGCCTTAACGACCAATGGTTAACGATGGCTCTGATGGGCGGTTTTGCTAGAATAGGCAATAATGAGATCACTATTTTAGTAAATGATGCGGAAAAGGGTAGTGACATTGATCCACAAGAAGCACAACAAACTCTAAAAATAGCAGAAGCTAACTTGAATAAGGCTGAAGGGAAAAGACAAACAATTGAGGCAAATCTAGCTCTCCGACGAGCTAGGACACGAGTAGAGGCTATCAATATGATCTCGTAACAAGTTGGTCCAGCAAAATAATTAAAAATTGAAAAAAAAAATAGATAGAATAGAAAAAGATAGAAAATTACAATAAAAAAAGAAAGAGTGAGTAGAAAAACTTATTAGATACCATTGATTCCGGTATCTAATAAGTTCTATCTATACCTTACCTACTATTGGATTTGAACCAATGACTCCTGCCGTATGAAAGCAATACTCTAACCACTGAGTTAAGTAGGTCGTTTATCATCCTAAATAAAAAAAGTACCCATCTATCAGATCAATGGATTATAAAAGTTATATTACTTATAAACAATACCAACGCACTATCAATCAAAGAGATTCGATCATGTAATATTAATCTTGACAAGAATTTATTTATCGAATATGATAAAATATATATCAAAAGCACAAGGGCTATAGCTCAGTTGGTAGAGCACCTCGTTTACACACGCGCCAATGTTTTTTTTTTCATAGGAGTCCATCATGTAATTAAAAGAGTTGATCTTATTGAGAAATCCATGTCTTACTCCAGGAATAAAATAAGAGAACAATAGCCTGACAAAGGATTTAGACGTCAAATAAAATCCATAATGGATTTGAGATATTGATAAGGTGAATACTTAATCT